AGGCTCAATTTAATTAAGTCCGTAGCGTCTACCAATTTCGCCATATCCCCCTTTCCTTTTTGTTTTTAGATTAGGATCTAATTGTGATGTCGTTCCTTTTTTTTTCATTTATTTTATGCTATGCTGTAACCTTTTAATTGATTAGATAGGGATTCCTATATCTAAAAGCATTTACTCCTAATTTGAATTTGATTTTTTGCCTATCTTCTGTCATTTCTTTCGGAGACCCATATCTTATATTTGGTTCAATCAGAAATTATTTTATCATTTCTGTACCCACAATTCAATCTAGCTGGATATATATCACATATATAGTCTTTTTTTCCGCCCATTTGCCCCGATAAATTTTGAATACTCAAACGGTCGATTTTGTCTTAGTTTATGCTTTTATTTATGACTGAAAGCGGAGTAATGTCTCATTATGATCGGGATTGCGTCTCTTTCTTTCATTTTGATGATTTCCTTAACTAAAAACGAAATGGAAATGAATTCTAATTAAATCAATATTAAGAATTACTATTACTTAGTAATCTAATTACTATAGCTAATCAATTCGTAATTCAATAAAAAAAAATATAAGAATTTCGATTCAATAATTTATAATAATTAATAAAAAATCGAAATATATTTCGAAAGATATATATATATGATATATAGTCAAATATAATAATATAAAATATTAGAAAAATAGATAGTTTCTATAGTTAAAGTAATAGATAATAATAAAAAATGAAAATATCATTTTAAATGTGACTGTTTAATTCCGATACTGAAGATAAATAAATAGAAATTACATATCGCTATAGTCAATTAATGGTTATCATCTATAAATATTAAATATTTTTTTGAAATATGCGCTTTCTATTCTTTTCTAGACTCTAATTATGAATAGCTAAGAATGGATAGTTAATAGCTACGATCCCAGTAGGTTATTGAATTCCTATGCATGCCCAATTTCGATTGTGTGAGCCCGCTTAGCTCAGAGGTTAGAGCATCGCATTTGTAATGCGATGGTCATCGGTTCGATTCCGATAGCTGGCTTCTATCTATTTGGTTGCTTTTTTACGTGATTGCTAATGTCTCCGTGAAATCTAAAGAATGCTGAAAAATAGTATTAAATTAAAGGCTTCCTCCCCTTTTCTAAGGGTTAAGGGTCACCGATCTATTATCTTGTAAGAACGTCCAACTATGAATAAAAATAGGAGGAGTTATATATTTACAGTAAAAATATATAAAAAAAAGGATCCTTTTTTTTATATATATACATACAATAAGCATACAAAAGAGTCCGTATATTGATATAATTTATCTCATTATTCTTTGTAGTAGAATACTTCAGTTGATTTCACTTCATTTATAGTTCAGTTTTAATTTAGGTTTATTCTGTAAAATTAAAATAAAATAAGGAGTCTTTATGTCACGTTACCGAGGTCCTCGTTTCAAAAAAATACGCCGTCTGGGGGCTTTACCGGGACTAACTAGTAAAAGGCCTAGAACCGGAAGTGATCTTAAAAACCAATCGCGTTCCGGTAAAAGATCTCAATATCGTATTCGTCTAGAAGAAAAACAAAAATTGCGTTTTCATTATGGTCTTACAGAACGACAATTACTTAAATATGTCCGTATCGCGGGAAAAGCCAAAGGTTCAACAGGTCAGGTTTTACTACAATTACTTGAAATGCGCTTGGATAACATCCTTTTTCGATTGGGTATGGCGTCGACTATTCCTGGAGCCCGCCAATTAGTTAACCATAGACATGTTTTAGTTAATGGTCGTATAGTAGATATACCAAGTTATCGCTGCAAACCGCGAGATGTTATTACAGCGAAGGATGAACAAAAATCCCAAACTCTGATTAAAAATTCTCTTGATTCATCCCCTCATGAGGAAGTGCCAAAATATTTGACTCTTCACCCGTTCCAATATAAAGGAGTAGTCAATCAAATAATAGATAATAAATGGGTCGGTTTGAAAATAAACGAATTGCTAGTCGTAGAATATTATTCCCGTCAAACTTAAACCTAACTAACAAAAAAAAGATTAGGGCTATTTTGCTCTCTTCTCTTTTCGTCGAAGTAAGAGATTGGCTGCCATATTTGAATTCCTTGTCGACCTTTTTTCAGTAGTTTAATTTTATGTATCACAACAATTAGGAATATGGAATCTATACCAAAGGAAAGCCTAACTCTTGGACTAATGGTATCCATTATTAGTTGATTTGAGACATTGTATTGTGATAAGTACCGTTGGTGGTTTAGCTGAAGGTACGGAAAGAGAGGGATTCGAACCCTCGGTAAACAAAAGCCTACATAGCAGTTCCAATGCTACGCCTTGAACCACTCGGCCATCTCTCCTACATAATGATTATGACTCAGAACCCGAGTGAATAGCGAGTCGTTATCATACGTTATCATAGTAGATTATAGGTATTGGATAGATACGACCAATCAATTATAACTATAAAAATAGAAAACTTTTCAGCATAGAATGATTATTCAA